ATGTAGAAAAATAGTATAAACAAAAAAAGAGCCTTCTCATAATTTTTTGATTTCTTGATCGTCCAAAATTGTCAAAGAATTGTCAACAAAAATTTTGTTCTTGTTATGAACTTGATGTTGATAAATCCACGAATCTAGAAATTCATTTCGGATAATTGAACCTTCTCGAACTGTTTCTTTTTAAGAACCAAAAAGATTTGTGCCAAAATAACAGATGCAAAGAAGAACAAAAGACCTTGTACCCGCAATGGGTCTTGAAGTACTATTTCTGCATCTCCCTGACCAAATCCACCCACATTAGGATTACTTGTTAATGGTTGATCAAGTTTGATAGATTCACCCTCTGAAACAAGAAGTTCTGGTCCTGGGGGGATAACATCAACCACTTCACGTCCATCCGAGGCATCCGCTATGGTTATTTCGTATCCGCCCTTTTCTTTTCGAAAAATTTTCTTTACTATACCGGCTGCTGTAGCATTATAAACTGTATTATTACTCTTGCTTCCGTCAGGATAAATCTGGCCCCTTCCCCTGTTACCACCTACATATATTGGATATTTTAAGAAGTGAACATCTTTCTTAGTAGTAGGGTCTGGCGAAAGAATCGGAAAGGTGATTTCACTATATTTTTGCCCAGGAACAGGGCCTATCACAATAATATTTTTTTTATTGGGGCGATAACTCTGAAAAGAAAGATTGCCTATCTTTTCTTTCATCTCGGGAGAAATACGATCAGGTGGGGCTAATTCAAATCCTTCAGGTAAAATAAGAACAGCCCCTACATTCAAACCTCCCTTTTTGCCGTTAGCAAGAACTTGTTTTAGTTGCATATCATAAGGAATTCGAACAACTGCTTCAAATACAGTATCAGGAAGAACTGCTTGTGGAACCTCAATATCCACGGGCTTATTAGCTAAATGGCAATTGGCACATACAATACGCCCAGTTGCTTCTCGTGGGTTTTCATAACCTTGCTGTGCAAAAATGGGATACGCATTTGAAATGGATGACCGAGTTATTATATATATCATGACAGATACGGAAATACATCGAGTAATCTGTTCTTTTATCCAAGAAAAAGTATTTCTAGTTTGCATGGTCCAATCGTTGATCCCGAAAATTTCTACAATAAATTGGGTAGGTTGCTAGTATAGTTCCCTATCCACGATTCTGCTATTTACCTTACTGAACTGAATTTACTGAAATAATATTACTGGAATATGAGAGAAACTCCTCGCCCTGGATGGGTAGAAATTCAAGGAGTAAGTACGATTTTGAATGCTTTGATTATGTACGAAGTAAGAAACATTCTAATTAGAAATTAGAATTGGATTCATATTCGTATATATAAATTTTTCAATCATTCATTGAATGATAAATCACTACAAGTGATGGGGATACACGATTTAAATAACGGAAAATCCAATACTTTAAAATTGTATCTAGAATGACTGGAAAAGTGGAAACAAGACCAGATATAATTTGATCGTTATGCGCAAATCCAAAATCTTTGTAGATAGAACCAATCATTAGTTCCCAACCGTGGGGCGAATGAAATCCGATACATAAATCGGTTAATAAAAGAATAGAAAAAGCTTTTATTGTGTCACTTAAATTATATAGGAATTCCTGAACCCAAGAATTAAGAAGAATAAGTTCTTTATTCCCCAAAATAGAATACCCACTTAGAATAAGGAAACATATTATATTTGTCGAGAAGTGCAAAATCAGATGGATACAATCCTCATTATGCATCTTGATCAATTGAATCGTTTCATTGTGGATTCCTATACGAAGCTTTTGTAGATGTGTTTCCGAGTATTCCTTTATCATTTCGTCCAACAAACAGAGCTCCTCTAATTCGAGGAATTTTTCTAGAAGACTCGTTTCTTGAATATCATTCAAAAAAGTTTCAGATTGTTTAATATTCCACCAATTAGTAACCCAAGATTCCAGACTTTTTTGAAATGATAGAGAGATCCACCAGGGTAAAAATACTATAGATACGAGATATAGAAAGGGAATAAATGCTCTCTTTTTTTCCATTTTTTTTTTTTCATCTAGAATCCGTTTTTTGTTATAATTTGGTAATTAGTCCTTGAATCTTGAAAAAACACAAAAGATAAAATAAAGAATCTACTCTGAATTCGAATGAATAAATAAAAAAATAGTGTTTACAGATATTGCAATTGGTCAAATTCGAAGCAATTCCTTCCTTTTAATGAATACGTGGGACAGCCACTTCATTTAATTAATGAATATGATTTTGATTTCAAGACGAGAGAACTTACTTGAATACCAAAATATCAATCCAATATTAGGAAATATTTCACGAGTTACCCATAGCACAAAATAAAGAATTGAGGGTATGAATGTGATGATCAAAAATGGATGGCAAAACAAAATTCGGATAATCAAATTATTGTTCTAGTTATAATTAAAAGAAAGCCAATTATTTATTTGATCAAACAAGAGAACAAAAGAAAAAAAAAAAAAAAAGAAAACGAAAGATTGCTAAATAATATAATAAAAATACATGTTTGTATTGTATCTAACCTATCAATTCTAACTACCGGGCCTAAAGAAAGTTATTTATATCGATTTGATATATGGAATGAATCTATTATTTTTTCTATTTTTTACTTTCTATTTTTTTTTTTATTACATTACTGAGTGAGTTGAATTGAGAATTGAGTTGAGTCGATTTCCATACGGATAAAGACCCCTTTTTGTAGACAAATTGGTAGACAAAAAAAAATTTCCCTTTTTGGTTTTTCTGTATACCTGTATACGTATGTTTTGACCTGAATGAGTATTTTGATTTAATTTCCGTATTAAATAAATAAGGTACGTCGTATAAATAAAAAAGGATTGTAGGCTTTTATTTAATTTTATTCCGAGCTGAAAAAGATAAGATTCAAAATACTTCAATTGGGACACGCAGGAAATAGGCCAATTCAGCAGCTTTTTGTTCAATTTCTCGTGGAGTCAAATTCTCATCAGTACGAGTCAAGGGAATGGCCCCCTGACCTCGAATTTCCAGATAAAGGACACGACGAGTATAAATACCCTCTTTAAGTTCTATTCTAATGGACTGAATATCTTTTATAAAAAATCGGAGGAAAATGCGACGATTTTTTCCAGGAAATCCCCAACGAAAAATACATACTATTCCTTCTTTTCTATCGAATCGATCATAACCACTACCTACATTCCACGAAATTGTACACCACAAATAGGAGCTAATAAAGAGGCCTGCGATACCATAGAAAGACATCACGATCCCTTGTGGAAAAAAAAGAATTTGCTGGGGGGGAAATAAAGATATCAAATTCCTACCAAGATAGCTGGAAATTCCAACCAATAAGAATCCTAATGAACCTAAAAAAAGGATAAATGCCCAGCAGAAATTACTTATTTTTCTAGATCCCGTTATAAGTTCTATCCATATACGTTCTGATCGCCAATTCATAGTAGATCGGGTTGCATTTTATTTGAATTGAAAGAATATCCCAAATGGATTTGACTTTTCTTATTCTTTTTGTTTCCGATGTAACTCTCATCAACTAGTACCATTCTGATGTGAATCTTTACTTTAAACTAGTTAGATCGAAAATAATAACATCTACCCCTACCTAATGTCATGTTTCCACAGGCACACGCATAAGGGCTCTTTCGTTTAGGTTCGGAAGAAATCACGTGGTAGACCATTCTGCTAAATAGATATCTGTGTTATGATTCAAGTCTAAGTCTTGAAATGAAATATTTTGCCCACCAGATCTAAACAATCTTGTTTTTTTGAACATGAAGAAATAAAGAAGCCATTGCAATTGCCGGAAATACTAGGCCTACTAAAGGCACTAAAATAGAAGGAAAGTTGATAGTTGTCATAAAATGGGTCCCTCGATTTACTATATTGTACCTGTTTGTTATATTTTTTTTGTTATTATGTTATTATATTAATAAATTAATTCGAATTCTATAATTATATAGAAGTAGAAGTGAGTAGATTTATATAATAAGTGCGAGGAACGCAGAACTAAAAAAATCGGCTTTACACATATAATATATGATAATCGGCTTTATTATTCTTCATTTTTTTCTTCTTTCTTTTGCTTCTACAAATTCAATAAAATAAATCGAAAGAATAACGTTTCTTATAAATTAAATTTACAAAGGATTCGTTAGAATCCGATCCAAGAGGGATTTAAAATAAGGAAAAAGTAAGGTGGATTATCGGAAATATAATGAATATATATAATTATTCACATTTTTTTTCTATTCTACAATTAGGTTGTCGCCAACTAAAAACCCCCATTCTTCTGGTTTTGACTTTGATTTGATTCCGATAAACCAAATACTTTATTGACACAAATAATTGACCTTAATGCTCAACTTGATTTTCATTCAAAGGAAAAAAAGTGTGCAGCTGAAATAACTCACTTAGAACGCTCTTTAAAAGTTTACGTGGTACGATTGGATCGAATAAACCCTTATCGAATAAATTTTCGGTTTCTTGTATACCTTCAGGCACTGTCGTCTTCAATGTTTCTTCAATTACTCTTTTACCCGCAAATGCAATGTAGGCATTGGGTTCGGCAATAATGATATCCCCCAACATACCAAAACTAGCTGTCACCCCACCAGTAGTAGGCCATGTAAGGATTGATACATAAAATAACTTTTTATTTGATTGATAGTCATATAAAGCAGCAGATATTTTAGCCATTTGCATTAAGCTCAAGCTTCCTTCTTGCATCCGTGCCCCTCCGGAAGCACATACGATAATAAGGGGTAGGAATTCTTTGCTAGCATATTCAATCAACCGGGTGATTTTTTCACCTACTACGGATCCCATACTACCTCCTATAAACTGAAAATCCATAACCCCCATTGCTACACGAATACCATTTATTTGACCTATACCTGTTTGAACAGCTTCCGTTAACCCGGTCTCTCTTTGAGAAGACTCAATACGATCTTCATAATCCTCTTCCGCT